TGGTCCCAAGGTAAGGAATAACCAGTTACACCAAAAGATGCCGTTAATACAGCCAAAACCACACCTGTAACCCAAGTTAATTCGCGGGGTTTTTTAAACCCACCAGTGAGATACACACGAAATACGTGTAGAATCATCATTAGAACCATCATACTTGCTGACCATCGATGAACCGATCGGATTAACCAACCAAAGTTGGCCTCAGTCATTATATATTGAACAGAAGAGAAAGCTTCTGTAACAGTAGGACGGTAGTAAAAAGTCATAGCAAAACCTGTAGCTACTTGTACTAGAAAACATGTAAGTGTGATCCCCCCTAAACAATAAAATATATTGACATGAGGAGGAACATATTTACTGGTTATATCATCTGCAATCGCCTGAATCTCGAGACGTTCCTCAAACCAATCATATACTTTATTGAGATAGGTAACCCGGGTAGATGACTCCCCCTCTGAGAACCGTATATGAAAATTTCATTTCATACGGCTCAAGCTAAAACACAAAAATACTGATTTCAACAGATATTTTATCAAAAGGTTAAATCTTCTTAATCACTTGATAGATTTGAACCAACATATGAAGTAAGAAAATCCATAATTAAATCTTTGTGATTAGAATGCTAAAAAATATCAAGTTGGCTCATTTATTTATTTTTTATTTTGATCGTTACAGGCCTCTTGAATCTTCTCCTTCCTATTTTGAACTATTATTTTTTATTGGATTTCTTGTTTTCTGTGCATAAATAAGACTTCTTCTTTTTTACAAATTGATAGGAATTCTCTTGTTGAGACCCTATGAATCACTTGAAACCTCAGATTCATATTAGAACCACGATGATTTATTCTCAAGCTAAACTAAAAGGTTCTCTGAGTAAGAATCCTTTGATTGATCACTTTTTGAAAAATAGATGCAATGACTTGACGCAACAAAATCTATAGAAAGAGTTGTCTTTCGGTCAAAATAAAAATCTGAAGAAGTATTTATAATTCGTTTGATTTAGAAAATATCATTTCTAGTTAATATCTTTCCATTTTTTTGAGTACGGTTACGAGGTCTGACTGAATAATAGGTATGAATCATAGTTCAATTTTTTCTTTTCTTGGTCTATTCTATTTATTTCGTGCTCCAGATATTAGAATAAATGTCTGACGAGGTAGAATTAATTATCTTGTTACAGATAACAGATCTTTTCTATATATGATCCATAGGATCAATTATAACAAGTCACACACTCATTTTCCAAAAATACCGAAACAAAAAAAGTCCACGATCGAACTACCAAAATCTTTTATTTTTATTTAGAAATAAAAATTTTCAGATTAGTAGTAATTTTTTCTTTACTGGAGATACCAAAATCTCATATCATAGTTCTTAAAAATCTAATTCCTAAGAATCCCATCCAATAAAACAGAAGAGTTATAAATTTCCAAAAGAATACATAAGAATACAGCAAATAGAGCCATTGCAACTCCCATAAGTGGTGTAGTACCCCAGCCTGGAGCTACTTTACCATATTCTGAATTCAAAGGTTTCAATAAATTCCCTACAGGAGTTCGTTTTGGTCCAGATCTAGAACTATCTTCAAAAGTTTGCGTAGCCATAAATTCTATTTTATTAAATAATAATTGGTTAAGACCTATTGACTTTGTATACTATTCTGTTGTATTTCTAAATAAATGATCTTTATATTTATAGTAGATCCATTCTGGAAATTATTAAAAAATGGAAACAGGAACTCTAGTCGCGATCTTTATATCTGGTTTACTTGTAAGCTTTACTGGGTACGCCTTATATACCGCTTTTGGGCAACCCTCTCAACAACTAAGAGATCCATTCGAAGAACATGGGGATTAGTTGAAGTAATTGAAGTAATGAGCTTCCCTTATTGGTAGACTCATTACTTCAATTAAATTGTTTCGAAATTTATTTCATTTTTTTATTTTAGTTGGAACCTTAGGTGGTTCTCGAAAAAAGATAGCGAAAAAGATTATCCCTAAAGTCGAGACTAAAAGGAATGTATAAACCAATGCTTCCATAGATTCGATTGTGGTTTACAATTATAGCTTCCACACCTATTCATTTGAGATCATTTAATAAAATAAAGAAAAAGAATCAAAGAAAAGATGATGATTCAAGTAAAGATTCCTTTTTCTTGTATCCCATAAAAAAAAAAGAGGAAAGAAATATACCAGAATAATACTGTATCAGACAGTTTGTCTCTTTGTAGTTGGATCTCCAACTTTTTGGAATGTTCCAAATTCCACTTGAGCATCCAAATCTGGATCAATACCAGCAAAAACATCTCTGAACAAGGTTCTAGCGCCATGCCAAATGTGTCCGAAAAAGAAGAGCAAGGCGAATGTAGCATGTCCAAAAGTAAACCAGCCCCTTGGACTACTACGAAAAACACCGTCAGATTTCAAAGTAGCTCGATCTAATTCAAAAATCTCACCTAATTGGGCACGTCTAGCATATTTTTTAACAGTAGCAGGATCTGAATAACTTACTCCATTAAGTTCACCACCATAGAACTCAACAGTTACACCTACTTGTTCAACACTATATTTAGATTCTGCCCTTCTAAAAGGAACATCGGCTCTAACAATCCCGTCTTCATCTACCAAAACTACCGGAAATGTTTCAAAAAAGGTAGGCATACGACGTACAAAAAGTTCTCGACCTTCTTTATCTCTAAAAACGGGGTGTCCTAACCATCCAACCGCTATTCCATCTCCGTTATCCATTGAACCTGCTCTAAATAATCCCCCTTTTGCCGGATTATTACCAATGTAATCATAAAAAGCTAATTTCTCAGGAATTTTAGACCAAGCTTCCGATAAACTTAGATTTTCGGTTAGCCCGGCGCTAACTCTTCGAGATATTTCTTGTTGAAAGTATCCCTGATCCCATTGATAACGAGTAGGACCAAATAATTCGATTGGGGTAGTTGCTGAACCATACCACATGGTTCCTGCAACAACAAAAGCTGCAAAAAAGACAGCAGCAATACTACTGGAAAGTACAGTTTCAATATTGCCCATACGTAATCCTTTGTATAGACGTTGAGGCGGACGAACACTCAGATGGAATAAGCCTGCTAATATACCTAATGTGCCCGCAGCAATATGATGAGAGGCTATTCCTCCTGGAACAAAAGGATCAAAACCATCCACACCCCAAGCTGGATTGACAGCTTGTACTTTTCCAGTTAGTCCATAAGGATCGGACACCCATATTCCAGGACCATACAAACCTGTTACATGGAATGCGCCAAAGCCAAAACAAACTATACCTGAGAGAAATAAATGAATTCCAAAAATCTTGGGCAAATCCAAGGAAGGCTTTCCTGTACGTTCATCACAAAATACTTCTAAGTCCCAATATACCCAATGCCAGATAGCTGCCAAGAAGCACAAACCAGAAAACACTATATGTGCCGCTGCAACACCTTCATAACTCCAAATACCTGGATTCGTTACAGTTCCTCCTGAAATATTCCAACCGCCCCACGAATTGGTTATTCCTAAACGAGTCATGAAAGGTATAACGAACATACCCTGTCTCCACATTGGATCAAGAACAGGATCAGAAGGATCAAAAACCGCTAATTCGTATAAAGCCATTGAACCGGCCCAACCAGCAACTAGAGCTGTGTGCATTATATGAACAGAAAGCAATCGACCGGGATCATTCAATACGACAGTATGAACACGATACCAAGGTAAACCCATGGAAATACCCCTTTATCAAAGAGAAATAGAAACTTTATTTTATCGCATTAAACTAAGAAGACTATATACTGTGTACCTAAACTTTTTTTCAGTAGATTCTGTGGTTCATTTTTATTTCATCTTATTGAAAAGAAAAATAAGGGAACAACTCTGTTCGTAAGAACAAAGAGAAGCAGATCTATTCTATACCCGATAAGTACCAATACGCAACGGGAAGATTGCATTATTGGAGAATAAATGGATACTTTTTGATCATTCCAATGATCAATTCCTTCGTTACAGTTTTTTTGAATCCATTCTGTCCTACTCTATCAAAAAACTATTCCATGTATCAAATAAAAGAAAAAGGAATGAAGACAAGAAATCATGGATTTTCACCTTTCCTTATTCAAAAATATATGAATATGAAAAAGTCAAATATATGAGTATTAAATCTTGAATTAAGATTTATGACTCTAGGAATACCAAAAGTGCCTTTTCGTGGTCTTTCAACCGACAAGACGATAACGAAAGACTTTACGTAAAAAGAGTACTTTTTCTATGCAGAAATATAGAAGCTCCTTTCGTGGATGAGATTATTGCTCTCTTGCTATTTCTGAATGAGGAAAATGATACTGATATATATATACGGTGGAGGAGCACTATCAGCAATGGCCCTTTATGATACTATGGGATTTTTATTAGCTGATGTGTATACAATAACTATGGGATTAGCTGCATCAGCGGCATCTTTGATTCTGGCCGCAGGAACAATTCCTAAACGGGTAGCATTCCCTAACGCTAGGATTATGATTCACCAACCTTCTACTGGCTATTTTTATGGAACTGGAGACCATATCCTAATGGAAACAGAAGAAATGTTTGAACTTCGTAACACAATTGCAGAAATTTATGCACAAAAAACAGGTCAACCTATAAATGTTATACAGAATGATCTGGAAAGAGATACTTTTATGTCCGCAAAAGAAGCTCAAGATTATGGTATTATCGATCGCATAGCAATTAAAAAAAAAAAAGAACCTTACAGAAATTTGGATCATTTTTTTTGATCCGTATGAGGTGAAAATTTCATAACTATTAATTAGGAGAACGGGATATTTTTAAATTTTTTTCTATTGTATCCTATACAAGAACTTTTATTTTTGTATAGGATACATCAAAATTTTTTGGTATCCTAAATATAGGATACTGAGATTGGTGAATTGAAAAAAAAATGGACTTTTTTTTCAGTTGAAATTCTATCAGAGGAAATTTATGAATCTTATGTCATCTTCCATTAGAGCATATAATGTGTTATCTGAGATATCTGCTGTAGAAGTAGGCCAACATCTCTATTGGCAATATAGTGAAGAAAAGTGAAAATTGAATTCAAAGGCAGACTCTTTTCAAATAAAAATCTTCTTCAAATTGTAAGAGTGAGTGATTCAAAAATGAGTGATACAAACAAAAAGGGGATCCATTATTAGCTTACCAAAAAATTCTTTTTTATGAGATTTTTTGGTATCCTAAATAAATGAATAATTCTTTTTTTTTTTTTTACAGATTCATTTCATCCTTTAACTATTTTCTTTACTAATCCGATTATGCATTTTTTGATCATTCGAATCAGAGTCAAGCAAATAAGTATTTCTAAAAATTGTTTAGAGTTTGTGTCATGCATCAATGGTGAATTACCGGTAGAAGGTTCCATCGGAACAATTATTTAATGTACTTCGTATAAAAAAAAAATAAAAGAAAAGGAAATGGGAGATAAAATGACAAGAAGATATTGGAACATCAATTTGGAAGAGATGATTGAAGTAAGAGTTTATTTAGGTAATAATAAGATGATCTCATTGGGACGAAATAAGACGAGATTGAGTTCAATAAAAACCCATTGTTTTTCAGAAGGTTTTTCTGAAGATGATTGGAAAAATTTCGTGAGACTCTTTCGCAAAAACGTCGAAAATCGTTGTATCAATGAAAAAGACAATCATGACAATGAGAAGTCTTCATGTTATAATAAAAATGATCCTGAATTATCCAAAGAAAACAACACTTGTTTGTGTTGTAATCGTATTGATGAATACGATTCCGCATTTCAAGATGTTTTCGAATGGATATATCTGTTTTTTAACGAACATAGGGAAGAAAATATCCCTCATCGGCACGTGTACTTTTTACTTTCAATCATTAAATTAAGGCTGAGATTTAAAAGTTTAGAATAAATATCATTAAATTTTTTTCTATTGTATCTTATACAAGAACTTTTGTTTTTGTATAGGATACATCAAAATTTTTTGGTATCCTAAATATAGGATACTGAGATTGGTGAATTGAAAAAAAAATGGACTTTTTTTTCAGTTGAAATTCTATCAAAGGAAATTTATGAATCTTATGTCATCTTCCATTAGAGCATATAATGTGTTATCTGAGATATCTGCTGTAGAAGTAGGCCAACATCTCTATTGGCAAATAGGAGGTTTACAAATCCATGCCCAAGTACTTATCACTTCTTGGATCGTAATTGGAATCTTGTTAGTGTCAGTCATCATAGCTGTTCGGAATCCACAAACAATTCCGGCTGATGGTCAGAATTTCTTTGAATATATTCTTGAATTTATTCGAGACTTAAGCAAAACTCAGATTGGAGACGAATACGGTCCTTGGGTTCCCTTTATAGGAACAATGTTCCTATTTATTTTTGTTTCTAATTGGTCAGGTGCTCTTTTCCCTTGGAAAATTATAGAGTTACCTCATGGGGAGTTAGCCGCCCCCACGAATGATATAAATACTACGGTTGCTTTAGCTTTACTCACGTCAGTGGCATATTTTTATGCGGGTCTTAGCAAAAAAGGATTGAGTTATTTTGAGAAATATATTAAGCCAACTCCAATCCTTTTACCAATTAATATTCTAGAAGATTTCACAAAACCTTTATCTCTGAGTTTTCGACTTTTTGGAAATATATTAGCTGATGAATTGGTAGTTGTTGTTCTTGTCTCTTTAGTGCCTTTAATAATTCCTATACCTGTCATGTTGCTTGGATTATTTACAAGTGGTATTCAAGCTCTTATTTTTGCAACTTTAGCAGCAGCTTATATAGGAGAATCCATGGAGGGTCATCATTGACTAGTTTTCGTCGAAATAGTCTTTTTTTTAGCTTATCCTAATTCCTTTTTGATTCAAGAAAATCTTCTTGTTTGGTTTGATAATTTAATTATAGAATATACTATTAATTATAGTATATAGAAAAATATAGGAAGATAAAGCACGATTTAAACATAGGAGAGAGGGGATGGACGATATTATCGAATTCTAATTTGTAATAGAAAGGTTACGCTAAAAGTATTTCATTGAATTTTGAAAAGTCCAGTCATTTTTTTATTTGAAGAATTTTTATGGAATTCGAATGAGTCCATATTTAATATGGACTGTTTATGTAAGAACTGCATTTTTATGCAATATGAGATGTTCACTAGCTATATAACACTATTTATTAATATTTATATATAATAAATACACACATTATTTCTAAATTCCTAAAAAAATAGATTAGAAAAAAAGTGGTCTGTTTCGTCTGTGATTTTGTATTTAATAAAAAAACAGATGAACTAAAGGATCTCGAAGAAAGAGTGGAAAGAATTAAATGAAAGAGTGGTTGGAAAGGTATAGAAAAATTCAAACTTTATTCAAAAAATTCCATCATAAATAGAAAAAAAAAGGAAATATCAAAAAAGTTCTGACAATTCATAAATATTATTTATTTCAATTCGTAGTTTTGAGTTATTTCGACTAATAGATTTACCTATTCTAAAATAGGTAACAATTCTTTGGTTTTTTGTATCATTAACCTTTTCCTTTTTTTAGTGCGAGGAACTTACTATGAATCCACTGATTTCTGCTGCTTCCGTTATTGCTGCTGGATTGGCTGTGGGGCTTGCTTCTATTGGGCCTGGGATTGGTCAAGGCACTGCTGCAGGTCAAGCTTTAGAAGGTATTGCGAGACAACCAGAAGCAGAGGGTAAAATACGAGGCACTTTATTGCTTAGTCTAGCTTTTATGGAAGCTTTAACAATTTATGGACTAGTTGTGGCATTAGCGCTTTTATTTGCAAATCCTTTTGTTTAATTCTAGTAATAGCAAAAAAAAGTCACTTAGATTATCTATTTTTTGGTATTTTTAAAACTTTAACTTTAAACTGTGCTTTTTTTTCTTCGAATTATATCAACAATTTTTTGAATTTTATTTATATAAAGTAAAGTTATTTGTATTTTTTGAACCTTTATGGAATAAAGGACTGATTTAAGGATGAGAGATTCCCAGATCGACTCACCTGCCCTTACCTTAGTATAAAAAAAACTTTTTTCCTATTTCTTTATTTAGGAAAGATCTCAAGGGATGAGAGATACTTCATAGTTCAAATGAGTTAATCTTTAAAAAGATTAAGATATTCCCTAAAAAAAGAGAAATCGATCAAAAAAGAATGAGTGAAGTGATAGAAAAAGAACTTTCTTGTTTGTTAGTCTTATCTATAAGAGGAGAACATATGAAAAATGTAACCGATTCTTTCGTTTTCTTGGGTCACTGGCCATTCGCCGGGAGTTTCGGGTTTAATACCGATATTTTAGCAACAAATCTAATAAATCTAATTGTAGTGATTGGTGTATTGGTTTTTTCTGGAAAGGGAGTGTGTGCGAGTTGTTTATTTCGAGAAAAAGTTGGATTCATCCGGCTTCACTTCCTTTTATTTTTTTTTCTTTTTTTTTTAAGGAAAGGGGTGTACGATCTCGACGAATTACTTCTGAATAAATTAAGAAATCATATGTAAGAACTATAGCATTTCGTTATTTATTGGTATTGGTGAAATAACTTTGATTCTCTATCAAAACCAATCAAAATAAATTGAGATCTTTAACATGGTTAAAGCTAAACTGCTTGAAGTACAGGCAAAATGGTACTCTTTCTACGACTACGTTAGCCACGACTACGTTAGTATCCAAATGGTTAAAAAATGCATAATTGAGAATTTTTTTGATATAGAACACTCATATCGATAAAAATATTTGAACCATTTACTGGAAAGAAAAGAGGTCAACACCTTCTTTTTTATCCAATGCCGAATTGACGACCTACTGTATCAAAAAAAGAGAAATTTTTTGGATTAAAAAAAAAAAAAAAGATAAATTTGAATTTTCAACTTGCTTTTTTATTTTTTATTTATTTAATGAAATCTTTTTGAGTTGAATTCAAAAAAATAAAGAAAAAACAAGTACGAATAAAGAAAGAAACAACTTTGCTGACAATAATTTATAGATTTTTGTCTGGTCAGAAGAGTCCTTTTCATTTATATATTCTGATCTTTGATAAGTTTCAATATGGTTGAATATAAACAGAAAAGAGAGGGTAGGCTCATTAGATTCAAAAAAGAATATGGGAATATTCATAAATAATTATAATTGAGCGTGAGAGCCAAATGAATCGAAAGATTCATGTTTGGTTTGGGAAGAGATCATGAAAGTTTTGAATTTCATGGTAAGATAATCTACTTTCATTAAATGATTTATTAGATAATCGAAAACAGAGGATTTTGAACACTCTTCGTAATTCAGAAGAATTACGTAAAGCAGCCATTGAGCAGCTCGAAAAAGCTCGAGTTCGTTTCCGTAAAGTGGAACTGGAAGCGAATGAGTATCGGATAAATGAATACTCTGATTTGGAACGAGAAAAACAAAATATCATTAAAATTGGTGATGAGAAGTTGAAACGATTCAAAAAAAATAAGAAAGAAAGCCTTTGTTTTGAACAAGAAAGAGCAATAAACCAAGTCCGACAACGAATTCTGCAACAAGTCTTACAAAGAGCACTGGGAACTATAAAAAGTTCTTTAAATAGTGAGTTACATTCTCGTACGATCCGTACTAATATTGCCATTCTCGGTGCCATAGAATGGCAGAAATAATATAACTGATTAGTCCTTCAACTTTTACTTTAGTTTTAAACTTAGGCACTACTTTTTTTTTCTTTGCTTTTGAAAAAGAATAAAGAAAGACTTATGGGAACTTTTCGAGCTGACGAAATTAGTAATATTATCCGTGAACGTATTGAACAATATAATAGAGAAGTCAAAATTGTGAATACCGGTATTGTACTTCAAGTAGGTGATGGTATTGCTCGTATTTATGGTCTTAATGAAGTCATGGCAGGTGAATTAGTAGAATTTGAAGAGGGTACAAAAGGTATTGCTCTGAATTTGGAATCCAAAAATGTTGGCGTTGTATTAATGG